CATAGAAATGGAGTCATTCCCACATGCTCACGGAGATCCCCCGGGGCATGAAAATGAAAACAATTATTCATTTCAATGGAGCCAATCAAGATGTTTCAAATCTTGGATAAACAAATCCATTCTAATTCATTAATCCGCGTGGGTGAATTACATACAACTTTTCCTCTTTTCTTGTCCATGATAAAAGAGTCAGTGATATGTGATATGCCTTTTTTGTATACCCAATACTAGTCAATTTCCGAAGTAAAAATCATGACATGAGCCCGGCTAAAAACTCCAACCTGACCCAACAAATCGAATCGAATAGTAAGTCACATGGATCGAGGGCCTACTCTTGTTCTTGTATTTGTGGAAAAGCCAGCGTTTCAAAAACGAAGCTCTTTGGTAAGTTTCATTGTAAATAAAATAGGCTTTTTTGTATAACCGACCTAGCAAAGGAAAAACAAGTAATCATTTTTCTGTTTCTGTACAATACTTATCCTTTTTTTATTCCAATCTACTCCAATCCAATTGCTCGTCATTCCAATTCTACTGATACAGACTTTATGCAAGAAAAGAAGATTAGGGGCCCGTTTGCACTTGGACGAGTTAGGAATCCCCCAACTCATCACTTTTTGGTGGAACAACAATCCCAATTTATTGTTTCAGAGATAATGAATTGGTCCTAAATGTATCAACGTTTGTGCCCTCCTCTATTTCTATGAGTTAGTTTGGGTTGGGGATTTAGTCTGTCGAATCGTTCGATAACGTGTGATTCCATCAGAAGTATCTTCTGTTGATCATTTACAATTCAGTCGACTCCACCACTGTGCTACGCTCCATTGTGTAGGTTTGCTTCAAAAGAAACCCTTTTCTTTTATTGTTATTGTTACGAACGAAACCTAACCCATTGGTTGGTCTTACTAGGTCTTATTTTTGAAAATGAAAAAGTATTTCAAGCCATTCCATTTCGAACCAATTTCGAATACTAAAGATCGCGTGACTCTTTGAAGACTTCTAGCTGTAATTAAATTTAAATTCTAATTAAATAACTCGATAGTTTCTGGGGGCCAGGGTCAGGTAGGGATAGTACAATCCAAAAGTCTCCAGTTTAGGTATAGGAACCTATGAGTTGTTATATGTAATGTAAGGGTTCCTCGTAATTTAACGGATTGCATCAAATTAATTAAGTATAAATCTGGACAAGGAGATAGAATCTAATCGGTCGATGCATTCTATTTTCGTATCCGTATCGAATCAATAGAAGCAATGATCGATCCTCTACCCGGATCTTAATGAAAAGAATAGACCAACGCCAACCGAGTAGAATATATATTAAATCCCAAGATGAAAACCCCTAGACATTCTACTCCATCTGACTACTGACTCTATTCTAAATCATTAAGAAAAAGATCAAAAATGAGCCAGCCCTCTTCTTTGATTTGATTATATTATATATTATTGAATATTTTATTTAATATTCATATTGAATTCCTTTTTTTTACGAGGCAAAGTGCAAAGTGTGAGAGAGTTTGATTTGTATAAGAACATGATATGTCTACACCATATCTAATATAGAATCGAAGTTAAGTGTAAGTGGGATTCCGTTGGATGACTCTTGAAACGAGACATGCCCCGCAGCAAATAAACGAAACTATGTAGTTCGATCAAAATCAATTGTTGTTTCGACTAAGCAGTTATGGATGAATTGACAATTTCAATTCGAATCGACTAATTCGGTATATTCCACATTCATAGGAGTGCATCTATGTTTCTGCTTCACGAATATGATATTTTCTGGGCATTTCTAATAATATCAAGTGTTATTCCTATTTTGGCATTTCTCATTTCCGGAGTTTTAGCCCCGATTAATGAAGGACCAGAGAAGCTCTCTAGTTATGAATCGGGTATAGAACCAATGGGGGATGCTTGGTTACAATTCCGAATCCGCTATTACATGTTTGCTCTAGTTTTTGTTGTTTTTGATGTTGAAACGGTCTTTCTTTATCCATGGGCAATGAGTTTCGATGTATTGGGTGTATCCGTATTTATAGAAGCTTTAATTTTCGTGCTTATCCCAATTGTTGGTTCAGTTTATGCATGGCGAAAAGGAGCATTGGAATGGTCTTAGCTCCTAAATATTCAGGCAATAAAAATAAAAAAGAAGGAAAAGATAACATTGAGACCATTATGAATTCTATTGAGTTTCCGTTATTTGAGCGAACAACCCAAAATTCAGTTATTTCAACTACATCGAATGATCTTTCGAATTGGTCAAGACTCTCCAGTTTATGGCCGCTTCTCTATGGTACCAGTTGTTGCTTCATTGAATTTGCTTCATTAATAGGCTCGCGATTTGACTTTGATCGTTATGGACTGGTACCAAGATCGAGTCCTAGGCAAGCAGACCTAATTTTAACAGCCGGCACAGTAACAATGAAGATGGCTCCTTCTTTAGTGAGATTATATGAGCAAATGCCTGAACCAAAATATGTCATTGCTATGGGAGCTTGTACTATTA